AGTATATTCTATAAATATAGTATAGAAGATACTAGAATAAATAGATAAGAGAGGGTATAGAGCGGGTAGCGGGAATCGAACCCGCATCGTTAGCTTGGAAGGCTAGGGGTTATAGTCGACGTCGATTCATCATTTTTAACGTCTCTAATTCAAAACCGAACATGAAACTTTGGTTTCATTCGGCTCCTTTATGGAAAATGGATATATTGCTAGATTTAAGATGTGAACCAACTTACAAAAAAATGATACCCAACTTACAAAAAATGATACCCATAACATCTATGTCAGCTTTTTGTTTGAATATATCCAATCCAATTCAAAACGACTCGCTTTCTAGATGATCCCTCTAGAAGAAGGCGATTCTAACAACCTTTCTAGTTACTTCGTTCTCTATTTCTATTTGAAAGGGTCCTAAGGAAAAGTATTTTATTTCCACCGAGCTAAAATAATATGTCGATGTCTCTAGTAAACTAAAGACATTATTTAATAGCTATTTTGCTTCAATTTATTCGATACAAATCAAAACAAAAATTGAAGATTTAGTTACGATTAGAAATTAGAAATCTACTTGTCTATCTTCATCCATGGATTCTTTATTCATACTCATTCAATTGGAAGTATGGATCCAATTTTAAAATTTTGTTTCACAATTTCATAATCCAAGTTTTTATTTTTTAATTTACTTTTGGATAAAAATGCCGAAAATTTCTATTTTTCCTTGAATGTGTCATTGAAAGGTAAAGGATTAAATCCTTTTAATGAAATAAAGTTTTTGATTCGGAATATGAATGAAACCGAAAGACCCCTTAACTATTAAGGGGGTTAATAGAACGAATCACACTTTTACCACTAAACTATACCCGCTACAATGCAATTATTATATATAAATGGATCTTTTGTCGAGGGGCTTCTGGATATGTGTAGACGGGCTTCTTATATATTATCTTATACTTAATACTTATATATATAATATAATAATCTTATTTATTATTATAATATAATTATATTTTATTATATTATTTCTTATCTTATAACTTATATTCTTATCTTATAACTTATATATATAAATAAAAAAAATAATAATATAATAAATATAATTATAAGAAGAAAGAAGATAAGAAGATTTAATATATAATAAATATAATTATAAGAAGAAAGAAGATAAGAAGATTTTACTTACATAGTACAGTGACCCGTTCAGGAATTCAATGAACCAAGCCCTTTCCTTTTAACTCAGTGGTAGAGTAATCCCATGGTAAGGCGTAAGCCCTCGGTTCAGATCCGATAGGGGACTTTGTATTTTTTTCAGTCGTAGTATTCATATGAAGAATTGCAATATTATTAATTAAATTATTAATTATTATTAAATTGATTTTATTTAATTATTTAATTAATTAATAGTAATAAAAAACAACTGTATAATATTAAAAAAACAACTGTATAATATTATATTATTATTAATAATTATATTAATTATTATCATCATCTAATAATAATCTAATAATAATCTAATGGGTTATGAGTTATAGTATATATATATTAGTTATAGTTAGCACGAATAATGATAAGTCATCTGTTGAATCACCAACTATTCCTATTTTCAATTAGGCCAATGAAATCCATTGTAAAGATTAGAAATCAATAAAAGAAAAATAAGTGGACCTGACCCATTGAATCATGACTATATTCGCTATTCTGATATTCAAATTCAATAGAGATAAAATTGCAACAAGTTGACCCCCTTTTTTTCTTTGGACTCCGCAAGAATTTGTCGATATTTCCAATTCAATCGTCTTGGTCCTAGATGTTCTATAGGAATAACTTGGCATTTCGTTCTTCCACAGAGAACCTTTTATTCTAAGTCACAAGATAAGAAAATTTTTCACTATCTTTCTTTGATTACAGGATAAATATTAATTTATTTATTATTAGAGACCAACGTCTTGTTATTATATTATATATCTATACTATATACTATATAATATTTCTATCTTTAGATTTATAGCTATCAGATCGCGACTTGATGTACCAACAATTTCCATTTCGTTGCATCCAATTTGTTCCGACAATCATATGAAGAATGGATGCGAGATAAATACTTTCATTTACGGTCTCCTATTTTTTTTGAATATTGTTATTGTATTGAGTATTGAAGTAAAAAAAAAAGGAAACTCTCTCTTTTCTAACAGAGAAATACAGAGAAATAGAAAAATATTAGTAATTTAGTATTAGTATACCTAAAAATTAGAATCTAAAAAGAGTTTTTTTCTTAATCTCATGAAGAAGATCTAAGAATCCATTTAGTTGATGGAAGAAAGGGGGGGCAGGTCTGAAGATCAACCGTTAGTGGGCGAGGGGATTTTGTTTTCCGTTTACAGTTCTTTCAAAAAAAGAATCTATCCGCTTCATGAGTCATCAGAAGACAATTCATGATTCAGATGCTTAATAATAAAAAGAAGGAATAATCAAACTTAATTCATGGATTTACCTGGATGGTCAA